GACTATATAGAATAGATAGAATAGATCAAGAAAAGAAAGATTTGAACTATGATTCATACCTATTATTCAGACCTCGTAACCGGATTAAAAAAAAATGGAAAAAAGGTCTTTTATTTTTATAAATCAAACAATTTTTTCTCCGAAAGAAACCTCTTTCTATAAATTTTGTTGAGTTATTATTACATTCATTGAAGAAGTGATGATCAAATGGTTTTTACTCAGAAACCCTTTGAGTTTAGCTTTGGTTTTATTAAATCATCGTGGTTCTAGTATGAATCTGAGGTTTCAATTGATTCATAGGGTCTCAACAAGAGAATTCCTATAAAAAAAAAGATAGGGAAGAGAAGATTCAAGAGGCCTGTCACGATTAACATAAAAAAAGATGGATGAGCCAACTTGAGATTTTATTTCTTGGCATTATAATCACAAAGAAGAGATTCCGGATTTTTCTTACTTCGTATCTTTGGGTCAAATCGAGTCAAGCGGCTAAGCCACAAGAAGTTTGAAACTCTATATAAAATATTCCATATCCGTTGAAACTAGTATTTGTGGGTTTTGGCTTGAGCCGTACGAGATGAAATTCTCATATACGGCTCTCAGAGGGGGAGTCTTTCTTGGGTTACCTATCTCAATAAAGTATATGATTGGTTCGAGGAACGTCTCGAAATTCAAGCGATTGCAGATGATATAACTAGTAAATATGTTCCTCCTCATGTCAACATATTTTATTGTCTAGGGGGGATTACGCTTACCTGTTTTTTAGTACAAGTAGCTACGGGTTTTGCTATGACCTTTTACTATCGTCCAACTGTTACAGAGGCTTTTTCTTCTGTTCAATACATAATGACTGAGGCCAACTTTGGTTGGTTAATTCGATCAGTTCATCGATGGTCAGCAAGTATGATGGTTCTAATGATGATCTTACACGTATTTCGTGTGTATCTTACGGGTGGTTTTAAAAAACCCCGCGAATTAACTTGGGTTACGGGGGTGGTTCTGGCTGTATTGACCGCATCTTTTGGCGTAACTGGTTATTCTTTGCCTTGGGACCAAATTGGCTATTGGGCAGTAAAAATTGTAACAGGCGTGCCTGAAGCTATTCCTATAATAGGATCACCTTTGGTAGAATTATTACGTGGAAGTGCTAGTGTGGGCCAGTCCACTTTGACTCGTTTTTATAGTTTACATACTTTTGTATTACCTCTTCTTACTGCCGTATTTATGTTAATGCACTTTCCAATGATACGTAAGCAAGGTATTTCGGGTCCTTTATAGAAAAGGCAGATCATAGATATTTGTAATTTCTCATATCGGGGAGGGACAAGAGTCTTTCATTGCTACAAATATGGATTGTTTAAAAATAAGGCATGTTATTTGGATACTTCTATTCAACTCTGAAGTATTTTTTATTTGATACGAATAGAATAGTTGAAGTATATTTTCCTAAACAGAGGATGGATTATGGGAGTGTGTGACTTGAACTATTGATTGGCCCGTGCAGATATATGATTTTATCCGCCACGTTGGAATTCACAACCCAATGTGTCTCCGCATCCAACCATCACATCACGTCAATCCCTTTATATAGCATAGGATAATAGGATAGGCCGGTTCGCTTGAGGAGAATATTTTCTATGATCATACCCGAATCTTGTCATGCATGAAAAGGCTCCGTAAGATCCCTATAATAAGTGAATCCAATGTTCTATTTATTCACTTTGTTTCATTTTTTTTAGTAATTTTTATTAGAATTAATTTGATAGTATAATTGGATAGTAATCTTAGTAAGTTTTTATAGTATGTAGATGCATTCATTTCCTCTGCATCAACCCTGATCTATGATACTATCGGAGTTAAATAAGGGATCTAAGGAAGAACAAGGGCTAAGATTTTATTAGTAACAAGTAAAAATTTTGTATTTTTGTATGTAATACAATCAAGATATTGTGGGGATAAATACTAATCAAAAGACATGAGACAATCCAAAAAGCACTTGATCATGATCTAATTTGTAAGCCGACTTGGATATTGAGCATTTTCTTGTTGCCAGAACTTAATTCTTTGCAATGAATAATGAATCGTTGAAGCTTAGGGAAATGTAATTTTATAAATCTTTTCTTACATAGAATCATTCTACATTATCTATGTAGATATGTATCAAATATAGATCTTCTATGGACCTATTTATGTTTTATGAATCTATTTATGTGATTCTTTTGATTCTTGCTCGAGCCGGATGATAAAAAATTATCATGTCCGGTTCCTTTGGGGGATGGATCCACAAGAATTCACCTATCCAAATAACAAAGAAACCTGATTTGAATGATCCTGTATTAAGAGCTAAATTGGCTAAAGGGATGGGACATAATTATTATGGAGAACCTGCATGGCCCAATGATCTTTTATATATTTTTCCAGTAGTAATTCTAGGCACTATTGCATGTAATGTGGGCTTAGCAGTTCTAGAGCCGTCAATGATCGGTGAACCGGCGGATCCGTTTGCAACTCCGTTGGAAATATTACCCGAATGGTACTTCTTTCCCGTATTTCAAATACTTCGCACAGTACCCAATAAGTTATTGGGTGTTCTTTTAATGGTTTCAGTACCAATAGGATTATTGACAGTACCTTTTTTGGAGAATGTCAATAAATTCCAAAATCCATTTCGTCGTCCAGTAGCCACAACAGTCTTTTTGATCGGTACCGCAGTAGCTCTTTGGTTAGGGATTGGAGCAACTTTACCTATTGAGAAATCCTTAACTTTAGGTCTTTTTCAAATTGATTAAACCGTTAAAGACCACAATATAGATATCTAAGGAAGATCCCCTTCTGGATCTTCCTTAGATACATCAATCTTTTTATGATCTATTCTGCAAATATATGGACTGTGTCGGAGATTCAAATTTTATTATATTTTTTTTCTTTATAAAAAAGAAAAAATGAAAAGAATCCAATGGATTTAAAATTATAACTTTTTCTTAAGTAAATTTATTGAAAAATGCTTCTGTACAGTGCTCAATATCTGTTTTACATCTTCTGTACGAAAATATTCCATTTTCATAAGATCTTCTTGACTGTGACTCAAAAGGTCCAATAATGTATGTATATTGGATCTTTTGAGACAATTATAGGTCCTGGAAGACAATTCTGATTGGTCAATAAAAATACATGCCAATGGAATTCCTTTTTTGTTTTTCTTGAGATTAGTGAATTTGTCTTGAAAGGAAAAAAGGGGTAGATTCCATCTGTTTTCATTTTCCTTGAAATTCATATCCTCTTCCTCTGCATGTAGAAAAGGAATAAATAAATCAATCAAATTACGAGAAGCTTCATAAAGTGCTTCTTTAGGAGTTAAACTTCCATTCGTCCATATTTCTATAAAGAGTATCTCTTGTTTTTCATTCCCATTCCCATAAGAATGAATACTATGATTCGCATTTCGAACAGGCATAGATACAATATCTATAGGATAACTTCCATCGTGAGAGTCATTTGTGGATTTCATACGATATCCGCGATCTCTCTTGATTTGTAATTCAATACACAAATCAATTGGTTCTGTCAGGTTAGCTATATGCTGTGTCGTGTCAACTATTTCTACAGAAGGTGGTGAGATGATATCTTGAGCTGTTATGTATTTTGGACCCCTGACGCAAATGGATGCGTTCCTAACTCCATAAAGATTACTTCTCAATACAATCTCTTTCAAATTGAGTAAAATCTCATGTACTGATTCTTCAATACCTGCTATCGTAGAATATTCATGCAGCACATTTTCAAATGTTGCACGTGTGATACATGTTCCTTCTATTTCTCCAAGTAAAGCCCTTCGCATGGCGATACCTATGGTATCGGCTTGACCTTTCATAAGCGGGGACAGAACGAAACGACCATAATAAAGACGCTTGCTGTCTACTCTTGATTCAACACATTTCCACTGTAGTGTTCGAGTGGATCCTACTACGTCTTTTTGAACCATACTATTATTTTTCTTTTATTTATAATTATTGGATCAGAATCATTGAATCATTTATTTCTCTTGGAATCTCTTTAATTTTTATTTCTACACACGTCTTTTTTTAGGGGGGCGACATCCATTATGTGGCATGGGTGTTACATCACGTACGAAACTTAATAGTATCCCATTTCTACGAATGGCTCGTAATGCCGCATCTCTTCCGAGACCTGGACCTTTTATCATAACTTCTGCTCGTTGCATACCCTGATCAACTAATGTACGAATAGCATTCAATGTCGCGGCTTGAGCAGCATAGGGTGTTCCTTTTCTTGTGCCTCTGAATCCAGAAGTACCTGCGGAAGCCCAAGAAACCACCCGACCTCGTACGTCTGTAATAGTTACAATAGTATTATTGAAACTCGCTTGAACATGAATAACTCCTTTTGGTATTCTACGTTCATTCTTATTTGAACCAATACGTGCATTCTTACGTAAACTAATTTTTGCTATAGGTTTTGTCATATTTTATTAGATTCTATTTATAAGAATAAAAAAAAAAAGAATCAGAAATCTACAGAAAAAGACGAGGATATCCATTTCATATGAAAACGAATCCTTTCTTATTTCTTTTTACATGTACATGGATTTTCTTTTCAAAAGAAAAATGAAAAAGTTCTTTACCCCTGTCTCTGTTTATGTCTCGGATTGGAACAAATAACTATAATTCGCCCCCGCCTACGAATCAAGCGACATTTTTCACAAATTTTACGAACAGAAGCCCTTATCTTCATATTTATCATTCCTTACTTTCATTCTAAATCTCTTTTTTTTTTTTAAATCAGTTTATTGCATTTTTGAACTTTGAATTATATCTCTACGAAAAGGATGTTTAAAAGAATGATCTAATCGTTCGAATCTTTTTTGCGAAGTCTATAAATTATACGTCCCCTGGTTGAATCATAACGACTCATTTCGATTTTGACTCTATCTCCGGGTAGTATACGTATAAAACTGCGCCGGATTCTCCCTGAAATATAACCTAGAATTAGATCTTCATTATCTAATCGAACTCGGAACATACCGTTGGGTAGTGATTCAGTAATTAAACCCTCATGAATCAATTTCTGTTCTTTCATTCCAGGAAACCCCCTTTAAGTATTAACTAATAGAGGAAGAGTTCTATAATTCACTTCTCCTCTCTATTTTACAAAGAGTAAGTTCGAGAGAAATTTAGGGTATCCTAGGAGAATTACCATATATAACACAAAATTTCTCCTCCAATTTTTTCTAATCGAGCTTCTCGATCTGTTATTATACCTCGAGAAGTAGAAAGGATTACAATTCCCATTCCACCTAAAATCTTAGGAATTTGTTGATAGTTGGAATATATTCGTAGACCAGGTCGGCTGATACGCTTTAAATTTATTTTCTTACCTTTCCTAGTCTTTCTATGTCGTAAGGTTGAAACCAAGAAATTTTTTTGACTTTCTTGATGTTTTCGAGCGTTTTCAATAAAACCTTCTCGTAAAAGTATTTTCACAATATTTTTAGTGATATTAGTAGATACTATTTTAACTCTTCCCTTTTGATCTATGTCAGCATTTCTTATAGAAGTTATTATATCGGCAATAATGTCCCTACCCATGACGAACTATAGTTATTGGTGCCCCCTAATTTTGATATAGTCAACATGCTTCTTTTTTGTTTTATTTTTTATTGAATTCTTTTTTTTTTTAATTATTATAGATTCTCAAAAATTATTAGAAATTTCAAATATATACATGAGACACACACAATCTATTAATCGGATCTATTTCAGATATTCTAAGATTCTATTCTATATATAGATATATATATAGATAGAAAGATAGGATATATCCTATTATAAGACTTCGGGTGCTAATGAAACAATTTTAGTAAAATTCAACTGTCGCAATTCTCGAGCAATTGCACCAAAAATTCGAGTTCCTTTTGGATTTCCTTCTTGATCAATGATAACCGCTGCATTGTCATCATATCGTATTATCATGCCGTTGTCACGTTTGAGTTCTTTACATGTGCGTACAATCACAGCTCTAATTATTTCTGATCTTTCTAAAGGCATATTGGGCACTGCTTCTTTGATTACAGCAACAATAACATCGCCAAGATGAGCATATCGGTGATTACCAGTTCCTATGATTCGAATACACATTAATTTTTGAGCTCCACTGTTATCCGCTACATTCAAAAGGGTCTGAGGTTGAATCATATCATTTTTATTTTAATCTCTTATTTCAAGATAATGGAAAAAAGAAATATTGTCTGTCCAGAGATAAAGAAATCCGTAGTTGTTTTTTTATTCTTAAAACTCCTTCTTCTTTTACTTTTGTTTACCTATCCTGAAATAACAAATTGAGTTCGTATAGACATTTTGCATGCAGCTATTTCCATAGCAGCTTTGGCTACAGCTTCAGATACTCCACTCATTTCATAAATTATTCGGCCCGGTTTAACAACGGATACCCAATATTCGGGGGATCCTTTACCCGAACCCATACGTGTTTCTGTAGGTCTTACAGTAACAGGTTTGTCGGGAAAGATACGTACCCATATCTTTCCACCACGACGCGCATATCGTGTCATTGCTCTTCGCCCTGCTTCTATTTGTCTAGCTGTGATCCAAGCAGGTTCAAGTGCCTGAAGAGCGTATCTGCCAAAACAAATATGATTGCCTCGGCAAGATATTCCCTTCATTCTACCTCTATGTTGTTTACGAAATCTGGTTCTTTTAGGGTTATAGTTGATGGTTGTTTCTAAATTCCATCTCTACTGCAGAGCCGGACATGAGAATTTCTTCTCATCCAGCTCCTCGCGAATGAAATGATTCAATAAAATACATATTACCTAGAAATATGTATTTTATTATATCAAAAGCTATCAAAAGACAAAAGAAAGAATATACTCATTTTTTTATATTGAATTTGTTACATAGGTAGGCTGTATATATAACTAGATAACTAGGCGTTTTTTTTTATATTATATATTTTATATTATTATTATATATTTTATATTATTATTATATATTTTATATTATATATATAGATAATATAGAATATAGATAATATAGATAAAAATATAAAATATATAGATAAAAAGAATGCTTCTTTCTTTTAGCAAAATCTATAAAGTCTTTTTCTTTACCTCTATTTAATCACGCCAATAGTCATCAAATAAATAAAATTCTTAAATGAAATAAAAAGAAAGAAAGGTTTCGCGGGCGAATATTAACTCTTTTCTCCTTCATTTGTAGGGTCAATTCATGACCATTCAGAAGAAATCCATTTTTTCTTGGTTCATTCCGCCATCCTACCCAATGAATCCTTAGGATTGATTCGTTTTCAAGAAAATCCTATGTAATCACAGGTTCCATCGTTCCCATAACTTCTCTATTAATACTTAGGCCTGAACTCTGCAATGGAGCTCTCAACAGAATCTGTTATTTGTTTCCGAGTCAATCTCCTCAGTTTTTCTTAACCCGAAGCTCAATTAAATTTTTCTCTCTTTTCTATTATTTAGATTCTTTATTTTTCTATCTTAATTACATAATCTTAATTACATACTTACATATATAATAGACTATATTATACTATATTATCCATATTGATTAGATTCTTTATATTATTATTTTATTATATTTTTATTGTATATTAATGTTGATGCTTTATAACACTGCCTTTTTTATGGGGTAATTCTTCATAAACCATACATATATACATATGGGAATCATATATCATTTAATATCATTTAGATCTTTATTCTCTCTTTCTATCACCCTTCCTTTTTCCACATCCCTCTTTTTTTTCACAATTCAGAATCAGATTTCTTTTTTATGAAAAGGATTTCAGTTGCTAAAACTATATGATTGATTCAGTCATATAGTAACTGTTTCTTGGGATCTCGACAATACGAAGCAATAAGTTGGTTATGAGTTTTTAGTTTCTTTAGTTTTGATAGTTATTAAGTTTATAGTGTGGTCAACCTATTTTTCTTTTCAGTCTCAATTCTCAATTCTAAAGAAAAAACTAACGAGTCACACACTGAGCATAGCAATTATACTAAAATTTAAATAAAGGATAAATCAAATTTTTATTCAACCTTATAGAATTCTAATTGTTCGTTTTTCTTTGATTAAGAAAAAAAATAAGAAAATATTTTCTAAAATTGCTCTATTGATGAGCATAATGGCGAGATAAAGAAAGTTCCATTATTCTTATTTTCTTATTCTTGGTTTACAAATATCCAAATTTTGATACCTAAGATTCCATAGATAGTTCTAACTGTATGGGAACAGTGATCAATTTTAGCGCGAATTGTTTGTAGGGGAACCCTGCCTTCTCTGATCCATTCGACACGTGCAATTTCTTTTCCGTCGATACGTCCTGCAATTTGCACTTGAATTCCTTTTGTACCGGTTTGTTCAGTTAATTCAATAGCTTTTTTCATTGCCTTTCGAAATGAGACTCTATTTTTTAATTGTAAAGCTATATATTCTGCGAGAATATTAGGTTGTCCGTAAGGTTTTTCAATTCTTGTGATAGCAATGTTGAGTCTCCGGTTTACAGAATGAAACTCTTTTTGTACATTCATCTGTAATTCTTCGACTCCCCGTGTTCGTCCTTCTATTAATAAATTGGGAAATCCAATATAGATTATGACCTGAATCAAATCTATTTTTTTTTGAATTACTATATAAGCAATTCCTTCGAAACCTGAGGATATTTTCTTATTTTTTTTTACATAGTCCTTAATACAATTCCGTATTCTTTCATCTTCTTGTAGACCCATGGAAAAATTTTTTGGTTTTGCGAACCAAAAAGAATGATGACTTTGAGTTGTTCCAAGTCTGAAACCAAGTGGATTTATTTTTTGTCCCATATTTTTCTATTATTTTTCCATCCATTTTTTTTTTCTAAATAGGAATCTAAATCTTAGATTTTTCTTTTAAAAAAATCTTTATATGACAAGTGGTTTTTTTTATCAGATAACTACGTCCTCGAGCCCGGGGTTTTAATTTTTTCACAAGAGTACCTCTATTGACTTCAGCTTTACTAATAAATAAATCAACTTCATTCAAACCCATATTATGACTAGCATTTGCTGCTGCAGAATAAACTAAATTTAAGATTGGATAAGATGCCCTATAAGGCATTAGTTCTAGTATCATGAGTGCTTCCTCATAAGAACGTCCACGAATCTGATCAATTACTCTTCGTGCTTTGAAAACAGACATACATATATTTTGAGCTAAAACTTTTGCTTCTCTATTTTCGTTCTTTATCATAAAAGTTTTCCCCCGCCAATGAATGATAAGTGCCTAGGTGAAGTATAGTATAAGATAAGTCAGAAAAGTCTAAGTCTTATTAGTATACTCTAAAAAGAAAATCAATATACCTATACTCTTACTATAAGATAAAAGATAAAGACTCTTAAGATAAGGCTTTTCTTTTCATATGAATACTTAGTAGAACGACTAACGACGAGATTTCTTATCGTTTCTCGCGTGTCTCACGAAAGTTAGAGTAGGTGCGAATTCTCCCAATTTGTGACCGACCATACGATCTGTGATATAAATAGGTAAATGTTCCTTTCCATTATGAATAGCGATTGTATGGCCAATCATTGTGGGTATAATGGTAGATGCCCGAGACCAAGTCACTATGATTTCTTTCTCCTCCCTCCTGTTGAGTTTTTCAATTCTTCCCAATAAATGATTAGCTACAAAAGGATTTTTTTTTAGTGAACGTGTCACGGCTGATTACTCCTTTTTTTACATTTTTTAAATTGGCATTCTATGTCCAATATCTCGATCTTAATCTGAAGTCTAATGATGAATGGAAAAAAGAGAAAATCCTTTAGCTAGATAAGGGAAGGGGCGGATGTAGCCAAGTGGATCAAGGCAGTGGATTGTGAATCCACCATGCGCGGGTTCAATTCCCGTCGTTCGCCCATCACATTATTTCCAATTCCAAAGATTCGATTTTAAATGTTCCTATTTACGGC